CTGGCTAATCCATGGGTATACCATGAAGTCACAAAAGTTGTACCTGTGAACCAACCTCCTAAAGCGAAATAAGCACAAGGAAAGAGCAATAGGCCGGACCAACCCACAAAAACGAAACGGTCCCTCCGTAACCAATCATCCATAATATCAAATAAATCCTTTTCTTCTTTGGTAAATCTACCAAGGGCTATAGTCATAGTGATCCTCCTATTCAACTACTTCAACCATTTCCGAACACCTCATATTATTTCCAGGGCATACGATAGCTCGATTATCTATGGACGATTCCTCGTTCAATGCCCCTTACAACGAGTTTCGAAGATACAATTTTTTTCTATTGGGCCACAAAACGACCTAGGTAAAATCCATGAACTCGATTCGATTAGTCCTTACTATTACTATATAACTATTACTATATAACTATTTGAACCCAGAATTGTCCTGTCCTATGACTCATATTCCAGAGTATATCTTTTAAGGGATCAAAGCAAAAAAAATCCCTATTTTTTCCATGACCCTAAATTAAATATTAAATAATGATAGGCTGGAAATGAAAGCCCCTTTCTCGCATTTGTTCTCTATTGCATTGGCGGAACAACAAAACAATATCTGATTCTGAAATCAAGGAAAGATATTGAAAAATAGATTTTCGAAATAAACTTATATATATATAACATATATATATAAGTTTATGTAGCGGAAAAGAATAGCGATTTCTTTGTGTGGAGCATCCAGTAACAAGAGGATGAAATCAGAAATATCGACAAATTCTTGCGTGGTCAAAGAAAAAATCCGCTTCTACAATTTAATCTATATTATAATTATATCGAATTTAAATATCAGAATAGCTGACATAGTCATGATTCAATGGGTCAGGTCCACTTACTTTTTCTTGATTTAAAATTTTACGGTGGGTTTGATAGGAACAATGGAGAAGTAGGAATACTTTGGTTTGACGATTAACAATAGGGATTGGATATCCAGAATATTTATGTATCAAGACCAAATGAAATGAATAATGAGACATGAAGAAAGAGGGCTACTATGTCACTACAGAGTAGACTCCCCCTAATAAGGGTAATTAGTCATTATGAAAATGAATAAATTTTAACTTTCTAACTATGACTCATAATAATGAGAACTCATTATAATGGTGGTTACCCTTTTCTTTTTTTTTTAGAACTATCAACAATATCTCTATTCTCCGCGGAAAACGAAGACTAAGACTTGAGTTTAGTGAAAAAGCCCCTTATCGGATTTGAACCGATGACTTACGCCTTACCATGGCGTTACTCTACCACTGAGTTAAAAGGGCCCGTTTATTCAATTCATCAATTAGACATTTTCCATTATGAGTCTACTGCATGTATCTATATATGTACTATATATGGGGATATATACATATACGCATAGGAGCTCATTCAGGAACAAGAAATTGGATTTAACTAGTAAGCGGGTAAAATTATTATTTTTATTATTTTTTGATAAATAAATGCAGTGAATTGTTTAAAGACCGACCTACTTGCTTTGTTTACTTTTACTGACCCATCGGAAAAAGATTCACTTGATTGATACCTGTACCAATTCGACATCAACATGGATTTAAGATATTTTCTTGAATCATGTGATGAGGAGATTCGTACCCCCAGCCGAATTCCATTTTTATAAATAAAAAGAAAAAAAAATTTCTATCGTTTTCGAATTTTCTGGTTTAGTGTGAGATAGTGATAGGCATATCTCATCTGAACGATGAACGAAGCAATGAGTTAAAATTGAATGAAAAAAAAATAAATTAAATGAGGTTTTACCCCTTTTTTTTCTGTCGGACCAATCACTGCCCGAACTGAAGGAATCCTATTCCTATACTATACTTTGTTTCATTATATTCATTATATTTTCATTATATTCATTATATATAGTATAATATAATACTATGGATAGTATGGGATGGTCCATTCATCCTATACTATACTTCGTTTCATTATATATAATATTGACAATTCCAAAAAACTGATCATACTATCAGCATAGTATGCTGATGGTCGGGCAGATATGCCCCTATCGTCTAGCGGTTCAGGACATCTCTCTTTCAAGGAGGCAGCGGGGATTCGACTTCCCCTGGGGGTAGGGTACTACGAAAGGAAGTTGATCATGGATTATCACTAAGCCTAGAATTAATTCTTCCTGGGTCGATGCCCGAGCGGTTAATGGGGGCGGACTGTAAATTCGTTGGCGATATGTCTACGCTGGTTCAAATCCAGCTCGGCCCAATAATTCGCCGCTCCATGAGTATGATCTAACCAATTTTATTTGTCCTTCAGAAACAGAAATGTCCGATCCGTAGAAATAAAGATTAAGAGTCAATTTTTTTTTGCTCTATCCATATTTTTCTAATTAAAAAAAAATTATCCATTTTTGGCAATAAAAAAACCACCGGTTACTAGTAATCCATTTGACTCTCGCTATAGTCCATATCTATGTGGATATGATATTAGTATATCATTTGTGTCTCTGTTACAACACGACGAATAGAATGTTCTTATGAAACCATAAGAATATGTATGCCATACACCTCGCTGGGATTGTAGTTCAATCGGTCAGAGCACCGCCCTGTCAAGGCGGAAGCTGCGGGTTCGAGCCCCGTCAGTCCCGAACTAGGATCCGATGAATTTATCAATTAATCTCTTCTTTTTCTGTAAAAAGGGGGATAGGGAACAAGATATAATCCCAGTGGATATCCTTATTTCTTTTGTTTTTCGTTTCACATTTATCATCAGACAAATACGGGAATTTAAATTTCTTCCACTAGTATCGATGCAGAATAGTACTGATTGATAAGGGAGAGACATATCTAGATTGATTGGTACGATCGGTGATATTACTCTATTCAGTATTTTAAGAGATACCATATTCGTCTGACTTTCTTTTTCGACTGTTCTTGAACAATGAAATGAAGTAGAGTGCCCATATTTTTACCAGGAGTACATACACAAATTATATCCTTTTGTTGTACAATACACAATGAACTTAACATAATTACCTCGACAGAACAGAGCACTTTTTTAAACCGCACCCTTTTCTAGCTCCGACTTGTGTATCCTCAATTACTAATTGAAAAAAATCTATCTCAGTCTCATTCAAATTGCATGCTGAATTTTTGATGTATGCGTTCCCGCCCCAATCCAAGAAAGAGAAGAGGATATTATATTAATAAAATAAAAGACCAAGCAACGCCCCCCTTTTTTTAATAAATCTGTTGGAATATTAGATCTTTTAACCCGTCCTTTTCCATCTCACTTCTACTGTTTGGGTATACGTGTGACCTATTGAATACCGGTCATATGATAACTCATCAGATAATTAATTGTATGTATAAGTTAAGTATAAGGAAGGATAATTGTATAAGGAAGAGGGTAGGTTATAGAAAAGAAAGGATGGAAAAGGATGAAAAATTCAATAGGATTCTATATTGGAATTGGATTAGGAATCCCATTTTTGATTTAATATGGATAAAGGATCTTCCTATGTTATACTATTCAATTTTCGACGATTAATCGATTTGATAGATCAGATATATTGTTATTCATAATATTTATCCGATTCAGTATCATCAGGATACAATTCACCCTATTGAATTTACAGGAGTCAAATTTCTCATCTCTATGGGATTAGATCCCGAGTTATTGCGAAGCAAAAAATAAAAAAAAATGAGATTATGGAAGTCAATATTCTCGCATTTATTGCTACTGCACTGTTCATTCTAGTTCCTACCGCCTTTTTACTTATCATCTACGTAAAAACAGTCAGTCAAAATGATTAATTTGAATGAAACTTGAATTATTAGTTCTTATCAATGATTGAAGAATTGAAAGAAAGGGATTTAAACTCCAAATTTTAAATTAAATGAAATGATCGGTCTGGAATCAGAAGTGTCTGAGATCTGAGATAGTGTGTAGAAAGAACTATATATATATAGTTCTTTCTACACACTATATTATATAGTATTGTATACAGATATAATATAGGCTTTACTTTATATAATAATATAATATATAATATATAATCTTTACTTTATATAATATATAATATATAATCTTTACTTTATATAATATAGTAATAATATAATCTTTACTTTATATAATATAATATAATATAGTAATAATATAATATTGTAATACGGACCAATTTACAATATGTATGTACATCTAATATATGTACGTCTCAATACTACATCTAAATAGCACTTTAATTCTATAATTCTATTTCTTTTTTTCGCTACATATATTTATTTATATGGATTTCGATCAATCCAAAATAATCTCTGACAATTTTATATACGTATACCGGGATCCATCGAAAGAAAGAAAAGAACCAATGGAGGAAGAGAAGAATAGTATGAGTATATACTATATAAAATAAATAAAATAAAAAAAAAATAGAAAAATAATAGGGATTGGTTTTTGTCATTGTAATATCCATAATTCTGGTAAGAGCCGGTTCATAAAAATAGAAAATTTAGGAAGAATTCGGTTGGAATAAATTTCCTATCATGTGTGGATTCGAGTTTCGAAATTAAACTATGGTAATCATTCATTGTTTAATAGAATGGTTATTATTCATTATTGTCTTTTCTTATTCATTACTGTATTCCAGTTACAGTATAATTTTGAAACAGAGACATTTTTTTAAGGCTTCGCAAAACGATCAATTAAACAATTGATACAATTCGATTACTCAATCAATTACTCAATTAGTAGTACCTCTAGAGTCCACTCCTTCCCCATACTACGAGTGAAAGGGAAAATGTAAAGACTACCATTAAAGCAGCCCAAGCGAGACTTACTATATCCATGTAAATTATGTCTCCTATCTCTATCAAGGAATGATTCCACTATGATTATTGATCAATAATCATAGTGGAATCAACGGCGCAGAGTCAAAATAGGATTCTGATTTAAAGCGATTGATGAACCAATCCAATGAAGCCAATCACAACAAAT